TTTTTACACACGTCTTTTTTTAGGAGGCCTACAGCCATTATGTGGCATAGGAGTTACATCCCGTATGAAACTTAATAGTATACCACTTCTACGAATAGCTCTTAATGCCGCATCTCTTCCGAGACCCGGGCCTTTTATCATAACTTCTGCTCGTTGCATACCTTGATCCACTACTGTCCGAATAGCATTTCCTGCTGCGGTTTGAGCGGCAAATGGTGTACCCCTTCTTGTACCCTTGAATCCACAAGCCCCGGCAGAGGACCAAGAAATTACTCGACCCCGTACATCTGTAACAGTCACAATGGTATTGTTGAAACTTGCTTGAACATGAATAACTCCCTTGGGGATTCTACGTGTATTCTTACGTGAACCAATACGTCTATTTCTACGCGAACCAATTTTTGGTATAGGTTTTGCCATATTTTATCATCTCATAAATATAAGTCAGAGATATATGGATATATCCATTTCATGTCAAAACAGATCCTTATTCTTTTTTTTTTTTTTTTTTTTTTTTTTTTTTTTTTTACTTATTTATTTATTTGTACATCTGTACATCGGGTCCTTTCGATTTCGAGAGTCTTTTTGTTTTAGAAAGATTATCCTTGTCTTTGTTTATGTCTCGGGTTAGAACAAATTACTATAATTCGTCCCCGCCTACGGATCAATCGACATTTTTCACAAATTTTACGAACGGAGGCCCTTATTTTCATATTTGTCATTCCTTTTTTTAATTCCGAATCTACTTATTGGAAGAAAATAAGTTTCTTGAAATTTTGAATTTCGAATTGTATCCTCACGAAAGAATGTTGAAATTGAAAAAACCGCCTAATCATTCAATTCTTTGCTTTGGAGTCTCTAAATTATACGCCCTTTGGTTGAATCATAAGGACTTACCTCAATTTTTAGTCTATTTCCTGGTAGTATACGTATAAAACTAGATGAAATCCTTTACGAAACAAAAACCAGAATAATTTTTTTGTTATCTAAACGAATCCGGAAGATACATACCATCGGTAAGTTGTTCAGTAATTAAACCCTCATGAATCCATTTTTGTTGTTTCATTCCAGGTAAAACCGCTTTGAAGTATCAACTAATGTAAGAGGGATAATATTATAAACTTGTCCTTTCTCTTTTTTCACAAATATGACCGTGTCGGCTATTAGAAAGATTACCATATATAACACAAAACTTCTCCGCCGATTCCTTCTAGTCGAGCCTTTCGATCTGTCATTATACCTCGAGAAGTAGAAAGAATTACAACCCCCATTCCGCCTAAAATTCTAGGAATTCGTTGATAGTTAGAATATATTCGTAGACCGGGTCGACTGATCCGTTTTAAATTTAAAACAGTTCTATATGGTCCTTTCCTATTTCTTCTATGTCGTAGGGTTAAAACCAAAAAATATTTATTGCTTTCTTGATGTTTTCTCACGTTTTCAATAAAACCTTCTTGTAAAAGGATTTTAACAATATTTTCAGTGATGTTAGTAGATGGTATTCGAACTGTTCTTTTTTTATTCATGTCAGCATTTCGTATAGAGGTTATTATGTCAGCAATAGTGTCTTTACTCATGATAAACTAAGATTTTTGTTTCCCCCGAATTTTGATATAATCAACATGCTCTTTTTCTTTTTTTCTGAATTTTTTAATATTTATGAATTATTAAAGATATATACGTGATAGATAAACAATTTACTAATTAATTAAATAAATTGAATCAATTTCATTCAAATACTATATTAAGGTCTTCCCCTATAATACTTCAGGTGCTAATGAAACTATTTTAGTGAAATTTAACTGTCTTAATTCCCGGGCGATCGCGCCGAAAATTCGGGTTCCTTTTGGATTTCCTTCTTGATCAATAACAACCGCAGCGTTGTCATCATATCGTATTATCATACCGTTGTCGCGTTTGAGTTCTTTACAAGTACGTACAATGACAGCTCGGACCACTTCCGATCTTTCTAGAGGTGTATTTGGTACTGCTTCCTTGATTACAGCAACAATAATGTCACCAATATGAGCATATCGTCGATTACTAGCTCCTATGATTCGAATACACATCAATTCTCGGGCCCCGCTGTTATCCGCTACATTCAAATGGGTTTGAGGTTGAATCATATCATTTTTTTTTTTTTATCGGTTTTTTCTTTTTCAATGCAAAGCAAAGGTATAAATAAAAAAAAGAAATATTATTTGTTCAAAACAAAAAAAGAAACCTGCAATTGTTTTTTTTTCATCCCAAAAACCCCTTTCGTTTGTTTCTACATTCCTATCCAGAAAGAATGAATTGAGTTCGTATAGGCATTTTAGATGCCGCTATTGAAATAGCCCTTCTAGCTATATTTTCTGCTACTCCGCTCATTTCATAAAGTATTCTACCGGGTTTAACGACAGCTACCCAATATTCGGGAGATCCTTTCCCCGAACCCATACGTGTTTCTGTAGGTCTTACTGTAACAGGTTTGTCTGGAAATATGCGTACCCATATTTTTCCACCGCGGCGTGCATTTCGTGTCATTGCTCGCCGCCCTGCTTCTATTTGTCTAGATGTGATCCAAGCGGGTTCAAGCGCTTGAAGAGCATATCTACCGAAGCAAATACGATTACCTCGATAAGATATTCCTTTCATTCTTCCTCTGTGTTGTTTACGGAATCTGGTTCTTTTGGGGTTATAGTTGATGGTTGTTTAGTAATTCCATCCATCTCTACTACAGAACCGGACACGAGAGTTTCTTCTCATCCAGCTCCTCGCGAATTAAACAATTAAAAATAATTAAACAAAAAAAATACACGGTTAATAATATATGGAATCGTGGGATTCTTTGAAATTTGATCTAATCAATTATAAATTAGAAATTTTTTTGTGTTTTAATATATAATTTAACACGTATTCTATTTATAGATAATGTCGTTTTGGTAGAACGCTATAATGAATCTTTATTTTGTTTTTCCTTTTATTTCGAATCGACTAAAATTTAGAAATAAAAAAAATTCGCGGGCGAATATTTACTCTTTCAACATTCAGTTGTAAGATTAGTCTATGACATGACCTCTCAGAATAAATGAATAGGTTTCTGGTTCGTTTCGCCATCCTACTCAATGAATCATTAGGATTCGTTTTCAATAGAATCTTATGCATTCACAGGTTCTGTCGTTCCCACCACTTCTCGATTAATGATTAGGTCTGAATTTTACAACGGAGCCTCCAATTAAATTTATTCTTGAGTCAACCTTCTCAGTCTTTATTGGCTCGGGGCTCTTGATTTTTTGTTCTATGCACGGATTTGTCTAATTATGGATCAATCAGTATTGATGCTTTATTACATTCCCTTTATATGAGATGACTCATAGACCTTACATATTAGAATTATATATCATTAATATTCTTTTTCTATCTTTCTCTCACCCTTCCATTTATCTGTATACTTTATATTGCGTTACAACCCATAATATATTGCTTTACAACCCATAATCAGATTGTTTTTTTTTTTTTGTTTATGTAAAAAAGATTTCAGTTGCTACAATGATATGACTTATATATCATATCTTGACTGGTTCTTTCTATCCAGATAACACGAAGTGATGAGTTGGTTATTAGTTCTATAGTTATCAGTTTGTACTATGGGCTGTCCATTTTTTTGAATCCCAACCCTAAAAAAACCAACGAGTCACACACTAAGCATAGCAATTATATCAAATGATTAATCGAATTTTTATTCAACCTTATAGAATTGTTCTTTTTTTTTTTTTTATTATTTACCAGAAAAAGAATGAAAGAGTTTGCCATTTTTTGTTTTATCACCAGATCTAACTAAATATAAGTCAAGTAAGTTCTTATTATTCCTCGTCTACAAATATCCAAATTTTGATGCCTAATACCCCATAGATAGTTCGAACTGCATAGGAACAATAATCAATTTTAGCTCGAATGGTTTGTAGAGGAACTCTACCTTCTCGGATCCATTCAACACGTGCAATTTCTTTGCCGTCGATACGCCCTGCAATTTGTACTTGAATCCCTTTTGTACCTGCCTGTTCAGTTAATTCAATAGCTTTTTTCATTGCTTTGCGAAATGAAACTCTATTCTTTAATTGTCCGGCTATAAATTCTGCAAGAATATTGGGGTGCCCGTAAGGATTTGCAATTCTTGTAATAGCAATGTTGAGTTTTCGGTTTACACAATTGAGTTCTTTTTGTACATGCGTCTGTAATTCTTCGATTCTTCGAGTCCTGTCTTCTATTAATAACTTGGGGAATCCCATATAGATTATGACCTGAATCAAATCGATTCTTTTTTGAATCTCTATACGTGCAATTCCCTCTACATTAGAGGATATTTTCATATTATTTTGCACATAATTTTTGATACAATCTCGTATTTTTTGATCTTCTTGTAGATCCTTTGAATAATTTTTTGGTTGTGCAAACCAAAGAGAATGATGACCTTGGGTTGCACCAAGTCTGAAACCAAGTGGATTTATTTTTTGTCCCATAATCCCCCACTACTATATATATCGTGAAACGTGACATCTGTTTGTATTTTTTTTTTATTCATTCGATTTTTTTTAAGCATAACATAATATAGCGTATTTGTATTTTTTATAATATAAAATATTCTTCCTTTAAGTATTCCTCAGCTCTAATTTATAGAATTTCCTTTTATCTATTTCTTCCTCTTCATCTAAAGATATATCTTTCAATACAATAGTTATATGACAAGTGGATCTTTTTATAGGATAACCCCGGCCTCGAGCCCGGGGCTTTAATTTTTTCACAGTTGTGCCCTCGTTGACTTCGGCTTTACTAATGATTAAACTTGTTTCGTTCAAACCCTTATTGTGATTAGCATTTGCTGCTGCAGAATAAACCAATTTTAAAATGGCATAACATGCTCGATAAGGCATAAGTTCTAGTATCATAAGTGTTTCTTCATAGGACCGCCCACGAATTTGATCAATTACTCTTCTCGCTTTGTGAGCAGACATACATAT